GTTAATGTAGCTTAAATTATGCAAAGCAAGGCACTGAAAATGCCTAGATGAGTTTTTTACTCCATAAACACATAGGTTTGGTCCTAGCCTTATTATTAGTTATCAGCAAGCCTACACATGCAAGTAACCGCATACCAGTGAGAATGCCCTTTAGATATTCTTAACTATACTCATTATCAACAGGAGCAGGTATCAAGCACGCTAATATAGCAGCTCATAACACCTTGCTAAACCACTCCCCCACGGGTTACAGCAGTGACAAAACTTAAGCAATAAACGAAAGTTTGACTAAGTTATACTGATAAAATTAGGGTTGGTAAATTTCGTGCCAGCCACCGCGGTCATACGATTAACCCAAACTAATAATTTACGGCGTAAAGTGTGTTTAAGACAAACTACAAATAAAGTAAAATTTTATCTAAGCTGTAAAACGCTCCAGCTAAAAATAAAATAACCTACGAAAGTGACTTTAATATTTCTGAAGCCACGACAGCCAAGACCCAAACTGGGATTAGATACCCCACTATGCTTGGCCATAAACTTAAGTAATTCAACAATGAACAATATTACTCGCCAGAGGACTACAAGCAATAGCTTAAAACTCAAAGGACTTGGCGGTGCTTTACACCCATCTAGAGGAGCCTGTTCTATAATCGATAAACCCCGTTAAACCTCACCCCCTCTTGCTAATACAACCTATATACCGCCATCCTCAGCAAACCCTATCAAGGCCATAAAGTAAGCACAAACATATGACATAAAAACGTTAGGTCAAGGTGTAGTCTATGAGGTGGAAAGAAATGGGCTACATTTTCTTACAACAGAACAATAATTACAGTAATCTTTATGAAACGAAAGACCAAAGGAGGATTTAGCAGTAAGTTAAGAATAGAGTGCTTAACTGAATAAGGCCATGAAGCGCGCACACACCGCCCGTCACCCTCCTCAAATTCAACCGATCCATTCCCTAATAATAACCTTTAATCTATAAGAGGAGACAAGTCGTAACAAGGTAAGCGTACTGGAAAGTGTGCTTGGAATATTCAAAGTGTAGCTTAATATAAAGCACCCGGCTTACACCCAGAAGATTTCACAAAAACGTGACCACTTTGAAACTAACCCTAGCCTGACTCCACCCAACTTCACAACAAATATATTCCCTTTAATCAAAACATTTACCATATCAATAATAGTATAGGAGATAGAAATTATATTCAGCGCTATAGAGAGCAGTACCGCAAAGGGAAAAATGAAAGAACCAAACCTAAAGTATAAAAAAGCAAAGCTAAACTCTTGTACCTTTTGCATAATGACTTAACTAGAACAATTTGACAAGAAGAACTTAAGTCAAGGAACCCGAAACCAGACGAGCTACTCATAAACAGCTATTAAGAGCACACTCATCTATGTGGCAAAATAGTGAGAAGATTTATAAGTAGAGGTGAAAGGCCTATCGAGCCTGGTGATAGCTGGTTATCCAGAAAAGAATTTTAGTTCAACTTTAAATTAACCTAAAGTGATCTATTAAACCTCATGTTAATTTAAATGTTATTCTAAAGAGGGACAGCTCTTTAGACCAGGCTACAACCTTTAGTATAGAGTAAACAATACCAATACCATAGTTGGCCTAAAAGCAGCCACCAATTAAGAAAGCGTTCAAGCTCAACATATAATAATTACTTAATTCAACTAATATATATATAGACCTCTTACTAACCAACTGGATTAATCTATTATTTTATAGAAGCAACACTGTTAATATGAGTAACAAGAATTTTAATTCTCCTAGCATAAGCTTATACCAGACCGGATGCCCACTGGTAATTAACAACCAGATAAAGATACACATTCTACAAGCCCTTTATCCTAAATAACTGTTAACCCAACACAGGCATGCATTAAGGAAAGATCTAAAAAAGTAAAAGGAACTTGGCAAAACTAAACCCCGCCTGTTTACCAAAAACATCACCTCCAGTCTATTAAATATTGGAGGCACCGCCTGCCCAGTGACACATGTTCAACGGCCGCGGTATCCTGACCGTGCAAAGGTAGCATAATCACTTGTTCTTTAATTAAGGACTTGAATGAATGGCTACACGAGGGTTCAACTGTCTCTTACTTTTAATCAGTGAAATTGACCTTCCCGTGAAGAGGCGGGAATAAATCAATAAGACGAGAAGACCCTATGGAGCTTAAATAATATAATCCAAATAAATATAATTAAATCTAACAAAGACATAAAATAATAATTATATATGGGTTAGAAATTTCGGTTGGGGTGACCTCGGAGCATAACATAACCTCCGAACAATTTTAACTTAGACCTAACCAGTCAAAGTATATAAATAGTACATTAATTGACCCAAACTAATTTGATCAATGGAACAAGTTACCCTAGGGATAACAGCGCAATCCTATTATAGAGTCCATATCGACGATAGGGTTTACGACCTCGATGTTGGATCAAGACACCCTAATGGTGCAGCCGCTATTAACGGTCCGTTTGTTCAACGGTTAAAGTCTTACGTGATCTGAGTTCAGACCGGAGTAATCCAGGTCGGTTTCTATCTATTTAATTTTTCTCCTAGTACGAAAGGACAAGAGAATAAAGGACCAACTCAAATTTAGTGCCCTAAACATAATAGATGTAACAAACTCAATCTAATATGCTAATTAATATATTACCCAAGATAAGGGTTGGTTAGGATGGCAGAGCCCGGTAATTGCATAAAACTTAAACCTTTATTATCAGAGGTTCAATTCCTCTTCTTAACACTAATGTTTATAATTAATTTACTCCTTCTCATTATCCCTATTATTCTAGCCATAGCATTCTTTACCCTAATTGAACGAAAAGTCTTAGGCTATATACAACTTCGAAAAGGACCCAATATCGTAGGCCCACACGGCTTACTACAACCTTTTGCTGACGCAGTAAAATTATTTATTAAAGAACCACTACGACCACTAGCCTCTTCCATGTCACTTTATACCATTGCACCAACCCTGGCGCTATCAATCGCACTAATTATGTGAATTCCTATGCCATTCCCACTACCTCTAATCAATATAAATATAGGACTCTTATTTATACTAGCTACATCAAGTCTAGCAGTATATTCAATTCTATGATCTGGATGAGCATCCAATTCAAAATATGCCCTAATCGGAGCCCTACGAGCAGTAGCACAAACAATTTCATATGAAGTAACCCTTGCTATTATTCTTCTGTCAATTATTCTAATGAGTGGATCATTCACCCTTTCCAACTTAATTACAACTCAAGAATATCTCTGATTAATCATCCCATCATGACCACTTACCATAATATGATTTATTTCCACCCTAGCAGAGACAAATCGAGCCCCATTCGATTTAACAGAAGGAGAATCCGAACTAGTATCAGGGTTTAACGTTGAATATGCCGCAGGACCCTTTGCCCTATTTTTTATAGCTGAGTACACAAACATTATCATAATAAATGCTTTAACCACAATTATTTTTCTAGGCACACTATACAACCCACACATACCAGAAATTTATACAGTAAATTTCGCTACCAAAACCCTTTTATTAGCTATATTTTTCCTATGGGTACGAGCATCTTACCCACGATTCCGATATGATCAACTAATACATTTACTATGAAAAAATTTCCTCCCCTTAACCCTATCATTATGCATATGATATATTTCCATACCTATTTCAACATCAAGCATTCCCCCACAAATATAGAAACATGTCTGATAAAAGAATTACTTTGATAGAGTAAATAATAGAGGTTTAAATCCTCTTGTTTCTAGAGTAACAGGCATTGAACCTATTCTTAAGGATTCAAAATCCACCGTGCAACCAATATACACCATACTCTAATAACACAGTAAGGTCAGCTAAATAAGCTATCGGGCCCATACCCCGAAAATGTTGGTCTAAACCCTTCCCGTACTAATCAAACCTCTAATCCTCATAATTATCATAATAACAATTTTTACAGGCACTATACTCACAATAATCAGCTCACACTGACTTCTAATCTGAATTGGACTAGAAATTAACATATTATCAGTTATTCCAATTTTAGCAAAAAACCCAAAACCACGGTCTACAGAAGCAGCCACCAAATATTTTCTTACACAAGCAACGGCCTCTATACTACTAATATTTACCATTGTATTTAATGCTATACACTCAGGCCAATGAACTATTACTAATATTGATTCTAATAATATATTAACTTCTTTCACAATAATTATTGCCCTGACAATAAAACTAGGAATAGCCCCTTTCCACTTCTGAGTCCCCGAAGTCACACAAGGAGTTTCATTAATAACAGGCATATTATTATTAACATGACAAAAGCTAGCCCCTATCTCCATTATAATTCAATTATTCCCTTTAATTAACCTAAATATCCTTATATTAATTGCTCTATTATCAGTCCTGGCTGGTGGCTGAGGAGGGCTAAACCAAACTCAACTACGAAAAATCCTAGCATACTCATCAATCGCACATATAGGATGAATAATAGCTATTCTTATATTCTGCCCATCCATAACAATATTAAATCTTTTTGTCTATCTAATATTAACAATTACTATATTTATAATACTAAACATAAATACAAACACAACCACTTTAACCTTATCAAGCCTATGAAGCAAATCACCAACAATTACTACAATAATTCTAGTTTCTCTCTTGTCCCTAGGAGGCTTACCTCCTCTTACAGGTTTTCTTCCTAAATGACTTATCATTCAAGAACTTACAAAAAATAATAATATCATTGTAGCTACAATAATGACTATTATGGCACTTCTAAACTTATATTTTTATATACGACTAATTTATTCTACTTCTCTAACCTTATTTCCAACACCTAATAATATCAAAATAAAATGACAACTCCAACTCAAAAAGCAACCTTTACTTCTATCACCACTAATTATCCTTTCCACTTTATCTCTTCCATTATCACCAGTATTCTCAACCCTAAATTAGAAATTTAGGTTAAATAGACCAAGAGCCTTCAAAGCCCTAAGAAAGTATATTACTACTTAATTTCTGCAAATAAGGACTGCAAGAATCTATCCTACATCAGCTGAATGCAAGTCAACTACTTTAATTAAGCTAAGTCCTCACTAGATTGGTGGGCTATAACCCCACGAAACTTTAGTTAACAGCTAAATACCCTAATCAACTGGCTTCAATCTACTTCTCCCGCCGCTCAGGAAAAAAAGGCGGGAGAAGCCCCGGCAGAATTGAAGCTGCTTCTTTGAATTTGCAATTCAATATGAAATTTCACCTCAGGGCTTGGCAAAAAGAGGGCTCAACCTCTGTCTTTAGATTTACAGTCTAATGCTTACTCAGCCATTTTACCCTATACTTATGTTCATTAATCGTTGGTTCTATTCAACAAACCACAAAGACATCGGAACCCTTTATCTTCTATTTGGAGCTTGAGCCGGAATAGTAGGGACGGCCCTTAGCCTTCTCATCCGCGCAGAACTCGGCCAACCAGGAGCTCTGCTAGGTGATGATCAAATTTATAACGTAATTGTAACTGCTCATGCATTTGTCATAATTTTCTTTATGGTAATACCAATTATAATTGGAGGTTTTGGTAATTGATTAATCCCATTAATAATTGGAGCTCCAGACATGGCATTTCCACGAATGAATAATATAAGTTTCTGACTTTTACCGCCATCTTTCCTACTTCTTCTTGCCTCTTCAATAGTAGAAGCAGGCGCAGGTACTGGATGAACAGTATATCCTCCTTTAGCAGGGAATTTAGCACATGCAGGAGCATCAGTAGACCTGACTATCTTCTCCTTACACCTGGCCGGTGTATCTTCAATTTTAGGAGCTATCAACTTCATTACTACAGTAATTAATATAAAACCTCCAGCCATGTCACAATATCAAACCCCTTTATTTGTATGATCGGTAGTAATTACTGCTGTGCTTTTACTTCTATCCTTACCAGTATTGGCAGCAGGAATTACTATGCTCTTAACTGATCGAAACCTCAATACTACTTTCTTTGATCCTGCAGGAGGGGGTGATCCCATCTTATACCAACATTTATTCTGATTCTTCGGACATCCCGAAGTATATATTCTGATTCTTCCAGGCTTTGGTATAATTTCTCATATCGTCACTTACTATTCAGGTAAAAAAGAACCATTTGGATATATAGGCATAGTCTGAGCCATGATATCTATTGGTTTCTTAGGGTTTATTGTATGAGCCCATCACATGTTTACCGTAGGTATAGATGTCGATACCCGTGCATATTTTACATCTGCCACTATAATTATTGCAATTCCTACTGGTGTAAAAGTTTTTAGCTGATTAGCTACTCTGCACGGAGGCAGCATTAAATGATCACCTGCTATATTATGAGCATTGGGATTTATTTTTCTTTTCACAGTAGGAGGCTTAACAGGAATTGTGCTCGCTAATTCATCACTAGACATCGTACTTCACGATACATACTACGTAGTAGCTCACTTCCACTATGTACTATCAATAGGAGCAGTATTTGCTATTATAGGAGGCTTCGTACACTGATTTCCTTTATTCTCAGGCTACACTCTAGATGACTCCTGAGCCAAAATTCATTTCGCAATTATATTTGTAGGCGTAAACATAACATTTTTCCCCCAACATTTCCTAGGCTTGGCAGGCATACCCCGACGTTACTCTGATTATCCTGACGCATACACTATATGAAACACAGTTTCATCCATTGGCTCCTTCATCTCTTTAACAGCAGTAATACTAATAATTTTCATAATCTGAGAAGCTTTTTCATCAAAACGTGAAGTTCATATAGTAGATCTAACTCCAACAAACCTAGAATGACTTCATGGCTGCCCCCCACCTTACCATACATTTGAAGAACCTGCCTATGTAAAAGCTTCATTAAGAAAGGAAGGAATCGAACCCCCTACAATTGGTTTCAAGCCAACCACATAACCATTATGACTTTCTCCATAGAAGATATTAGTAAAATCATTACATAACTTTGTCAAAGTTAATTTATAGGTTAAACCCCTATATATCTTTATGGCCTACCCAGCCCAATTAGGATTCCAAGACGCCGCTTCCCCAATCATGGAAGAACTTATATATTTTCATGATCATACCCTTATGATCGTATTTTTAATTAGCTCATTAGTTCTTTATATCATTTCCCTCATGCTTACCACAGAACTCACCCATACAAGCACCATAGACGCTCAAGAAGTGGAAACAGTATGAACAATTTTACCAGCAGTTATTTTAATTCTCATTGCTCTTCCATCATTACGCATTTTATATATAATGGATGAAATTACAACTCCCTCCCTAACTCTTAAGACCATAGGTCATCAGTGATATTGAAGCTATGAATATACAGACTATGAAAGCTTATGCTTTGACTCATATATAACTCCTCCACTAGAACTTGATCCAGGAGAACTACGATTACTAGAAGTGGATAATCGAGTAGTACTACCAACAGAAATATCTATTCGCATGCTCATCTCTTCAGAAGACGTATTACATTCATGAACTGTACCATCTTTAGGTGTAAAAACAGATGCTATCCCAGGACGCCTAAATCAGGCAACCTTAATAACTTCTCGTCCAGGTATCTACTACGGTCAATGCTCAGAAATCTGTGGTGCAAACCACAGCTTTATACCAATTGTGCTAGAACTAGTTCCACTAAAGCATTTTGAGGAATGACTACTATCTACACTGTAATATCACTGTGAAGCTAACAAGCATTAACCTTTTAAGTTAAAGATTGAAAGTCCTTAAATCTTTCCACAGTGAAATGCCACAACTAGATACATCAACATGACTAATCACAATCCTATCCATAATTATGACTCTATTTATTATTTTTCAATTAAAAATCTCAAAATTCAATTTTCCCTCAGGTCCTAAATCTAAAAATAACAAAAAACACCAATCTACCAACCCTTGAGAAACAAAATGAACGAAAATTTATTCGCCTCATTCATTATCCCAACAATCGTAGGAATCCCCGTTGTAATTTTTATTATCATATTTCCAAGTATTTTCTTCCATAACCCTTATCGTCTCATTGGTAATCGACTAATATCCTTACAACAATGATTAATTAAATTAGTACTTAAACAAATAATGGCAATACATAACATCAAGGGACGAACCTGATCACTTATATTAATATCGCTAATCCTATTTATTGGCTCTACAAATTTACTAGGCCTTTTACCTCACTCATTTACTCCTACCACTCAACTATCTATAAATCTAGGTATAGCTATCCCCCTATGAGCAGCTGCAGTAATTACAGGTTTTCGTCATAAAATAAAAGCATCTCTAGCCCATTTTTTACCTCAAGGCACACCCATTCCTCTCATTCCCATATTAATTATTATTGAGACTATTAGTCTTTTTATTCAACCTATAGCTTTAGCCGTTCGACTAACAGCCAATATCACAGCAGGCCACCTGCTAATTCACCTAATTGGGGGAGCTACCATAGTATTAACTTCAATCAGCCCAACCGTCTCCTCAATTACATTTACCATCTTAATTCTTCTCACAATCCTTGAATTTGCCGTTGCCCTTATTCAAGCATACGTTTTTACCTTATTAGTAAGCCTCTATTTACATGATAATACCTAATGACCCACCAAACTCACGCCTACCATATAGTTAACCCCAGTCCATGACCCCTTACAGGAGCTTTCTCTGCTCTACTAATAACATCCGGTCTTGCTATATGATTTCACTTCAACTCAACCATACTCCTGTCATTAGGTATATTAACCAATTTATTAACAATATACCAATGATGACGAGACATTGTACGAGAAGGCACATTCCAAGGGCACCACACCTCTACCGTTCAAAAAGGATTACGATACGGAATAATTCTCTTTATTATTTCTGAAATTTTCTTTTTCGCGGGTTTCTTCTGAGCTTTTTATCATTCAAGTTTAGCTCCTACTCCAGAACTAGGTGGTTGCTGACCCCCAACAGGTATTAACCCTCTTAATCCCTTAGAAGTTCCTTTGCTAAATACAGCTGTTCTTTTAGCCTCAGGAGTAACTATCACATGAGCTCATCACAGTTTAATAGAAGGTGATCGCACAAGTATACTACAATCCTTGCTTATCACCATTATTTTAGGCATTTATTTCACACTTTTACAAGCCTCAGAATACTTCGAAACACCATTTACAATTTCAGATGGAGTATATGGCTCAACATTTTTTATAGCCACAGGTTTCCACGGATTACATGTTATTATTGGATCCACCTTCCTTACCATTTGCTTTTTTCGCCAATTAAAATTTCATTTTACTTCTAGTCATCACTTCGGCTTCGAAGCCGCGGCCTGATATTGACATTTCGTAGATGTAGTCTGACTGTTCCTTTATGTATCAATCTACTGATGAGGATCATATTCTTTTAGTATTAGTTAGTACAGTTGACTTCCAATCAATTAGATTCGGTACAAACCCGAAAAAGAATAATTAATCTCCCATTAACTCTTATAATTGATATTATCTTAGTCTTAGTACTTGTCACAGTCGCATTCTGATTACCCCAATTAAATATATATGCAGAAAAAAATAACCCATATGAATGCGGTTTTGACCCTATAGGGTCTGCTCGTCTACCATTTTCCATAAAATTTTTTCTGGTAGCAATTACATTTCTTCTATTTGATCTGGAAATTGCACTCCTCCTACCGCTTCCATGAGCATCCCAATCAAACAATCTCAAAATCACAGTAACAATAGCCCTCATACTAATTATTATCTTGGCCTTAGGTCTCATTTATGAATGACTACAAAAAGGATTAGAATGAGAAGAATAATTTGGTAATTAGTTTAAGTTAAAATAACTGATTTCGACTCATTAGATTATGATGAATCATAATTACCAACGTGCCATCAATCTCCATTAACATTAACTTAGCTTTTGCTGCCGCCCTACTAGGCATACTAATATTTCGTTCCCACATAATATCATCCCTACTATGTTTAGAAGGCATAATATTATCAATATTTATTTTAAGTACTCTAACCATCCTAAATATGCAATTCACAATATCTTTTACCATGCCTATTTTACTATTAGTTTTCGCAGCCTGTGAGGCTGCCATCGGCTTAGCCCTATTAGTTATAGTATCAAATAACTATGGCCTAGACTATATTCAAAACCTTAACCTCCTTCAATGCTAAAAATTATCATCCCAACAATCATACTGTTTCCAGTAATCTGATATTCCAACAGTACCATAATCTGAATTAACATAACTTCCTATAGCCTAGTAATTAGTTTTATGACTCTACCCTTATTAAATCAAACTGAAAATAACAGCAATAACTTCTCACCTACATTCTTCTCCGACTCACTATCCTCACCCCTTCTAATATTAACAGTATGACTACTCCCACTAATAATTATAGCTAGTCAACACCACCTTACAAAAGAATCTTTAATGCGAAAAAAACTATATTTATCCATATTAACTTTCTTACAAATATTTTTAATTATAACATTTACGGCCACCGAGCTAATCTTATTTTATATTCTTTTTGAAGCCACATTAATCCCAACCCTTATTATTATTACCCGATGAGGTAACCAGACAGAACGACTAAACGCAGGCCTATACTTCCTATTCTATACTCTCATCGGATCCCTGCCACTATTAGTAGCACTAATTTATGTACAAAACTCCCTAGGTTCACTAAATTACATAGTAATGAACATATGATCTCAAGATATATCCAGCTTATGATCTAGTAATTTACTATGATTAGCATGCATTATAGCATTTATAGTTAAAATACCTCTATATGGCCTACACCTATGACTACCCAAAGCACACGTAGAAGCCCCTATTGCTGGATCTATAGTCCTTGCAGCCGTATTACTAAAGTTAGGCGGTTACGGTATACTACGCCTCACCATAATCTTAAATCCAACAACAAAAATTATAGCATATCCTTTTATTATATTGTGTTTATGAGGCATAATTATAACCAGCTCAATTTGCTTACGACAGACAGACCTAAAATCATTAATCGCTTATTCATCAGTCAGCCATATAGCACTAGTTATCCTAGCAATCCTCATACAAACACCATGAAGTTTTATAGGTGCCACAGCCCTTATAATTGCACATGGCTTAACATCATCAATATTATTCTGTCTTGCAAATTCGAACTACGAACGCATTCACAGCCGAACAATACTATTAGCGCGAGGACTTCAAGCCTTCCTACCCCTAATAGCCACCTGATGATTATTAGCCAGCCTAACTAATCTAGCTTTACCCCCATTCATTAATCTGATTGGAGAACTATTCGTAATTATAGCCTCTTTTTCATGATCAAACCTTACAATTATTATAACGGGCCTTAATATACTTATTACCGCCCTTTATTCCCTCTATATACTTACCATAACACAACGAGGTAAATTTACATATCATATCTATGATATTAAACCCTCGTATACACGAGAAAACACCTTAATATCTATACATATATTACCCCTTATTATACTAACCTTTAACCCCAAAATTATTATAGGACTAACATATTGTAAATATAGTTTAAACAAAACCCTAGATTGTGAATCTAATAATGAGGGCTCAAACCCTTCTATTTACCAAAAGAGAGTGTAATAATAGAACTGCTAATTCTATTTACCATATATAAAAATATGGCTCCCTTGACTTTTAAAGGATAGGAGTTATCCGTTGGTCTTAGGAGCCAAAAAATTGGTGCAACTCCAAATAAAAGTAATAAACTTATTCACTTCATTTATATTAATTACATTAATTATTCTTTCCTTACCCTTAATAACCAACACACTAAATATTCACAAAAACATACCCTACACAATATACGTAAAACTATCAATCGCATGCGCATTCATTACTAGCACTATTCCTACAACATTATTTATTTTCTCAGGGCAAGAAGCAATTATCTCCAACTGACACTGAATAATTATCCAAACCCTGAAATTAACTCTCAGCTTTAAATTAGACTATTTTTCAATACTATTTATTCCAGTGGCATTATTTGTTACTTGATCAATTATAGAATTTTCAATATGATATATACACACTGACCCTAACATTAACCAATTCTTCAAATACTTACTTATATTCCTTATCACTATACTTATTTTAGTAACCGCTAATAACTTATTTCAACTATTTATTGGATGAGAAGGTGTAGGAATTATGTCCTTTTTATTAATTGGGTGATGATATGGACGAACAGACGCTAACACAGCAGCTCTTCAAGCAATTCTGTATAACCGTATCGGAGACATTGGATTTATTCTAACTATAGCATGATTTCTTATATATTCCAATACATGAGAATTTCAACAGTTATTTATATTAGATAATAACCTAAGTATATTACCACTAATTGGCTTGCTAGTCGCAGCCACAGGAAAATCAGCCCAATTTGGCCTACATCCCTGACTTCCCTCAGCAATAGAAGGACCAACCCCCGTTTCAGCCCTACTTCACTCCAGCACTATAGTAGTTGCAGGTATCTTCCTCCTAATTCGATTTCACCCTTTAATAGAAAATAATAATAATATCCAAACACTAATGCTATGTTTAGGTGCTATCACAACACTATTCACAGCAATCTGTGCCCTAACACAAAATGACATTAAAAAAATTGTAGCCTTTTCCACTTCAAGTCAATTAGGATTAATAATAGTTACTATAGGAATCAATCAACCGTACCTAGCTTTCCTACATATTTGTAACCACGCTTTCTTCAAAGCAATACTATTTATATGCTCTGGCTCTATTATCCACAACCTAAATGACGAACAAGACATCCGAAAAATAGGAGGATTATTCAAAGCCATACCATTTACCTCATCTTCTCTTATTATCGGAAGCCTAGCCCTTACAGGCATACCCTTTCTCACAGGTTTTTACTCAAAAGACTTAATCATTGAAGCAGCAAATACTTCTAACATCAACGCCTGAGCCCTTATTATTACACTCATTGCTACATCCCTAACAGCCGTTTACAGCACCCGAATTATCTTCTACGCATTACTAGGACAACCACGATTTACTTCCATATCAATTGTCAACGAAAACAACCCTCTACTAATTAACCCTATTAAACGCTTAATAATTGGTAGTATTTTCGCTGGGTTTTTTCTATCCTTTAATATTTTACCCACAAACACCCCTCAAATAACAATACCTACATATTTAAAATTAATAGCCATAACAGTGACCCTCTTAGGTTTTATGCTAGCAATAGAATTAAACATCATAACAAATAACCTTAAACTAAATATATCCTCAGACATGTTTAAATTCTCAAACATATTAGGATTTTTCCCAACAACTATACACCGCCCAATTCCACTATTAAACTTACACATAAGCCAAAACACAGCCTCATCCCTATTGGATCTCATTTGACTAGAAAAAACTATACCAAAAACTGTATCCAAAGCACAAATAGCACTCTCTACCACAATCTCAAACCAAAAAGGCCTAATTAAATTATATTTCATATCATTCATTACCTCCACACTTATAATATTCTTACTTGTTTCCTAACTATTTCCCCCGAACAATTTCAATTACGATTAACACACTAACAAATAAAGCTCAACCAGCAGCCACTATTAATCAACTAGCATAACTATAAAGTACTGATACGCCCAGAGAATCCTCACGAATAACACTAAACCCTTTATCCATAAACATAATTCAATCCTCTAAACTATTAAAACCAACTACTATTTCCACCCCATCATGCTCCAACAATCAAACCATTAATAATGATTCTATTAAAATTCCTGATAATAACGCACCTCAAATAACAATACTAGAGCCCCAAGTCTCAGGATATTCTTCAGTAGCCATAGCCGTAGTATAACCAAACACCACAAGCATTCCACCCAAATAAATTAAAAAAACCATTAATCCTATAAAAGAAACCCCAAAACCTATAATAATACTACAACCCACTGCCCCACTAACAATAAGTCCAACACCCCCATAAATAGGTGAAGGTTTTGAAGAAAAACTTATAAAACCTAGAACAAAAATAGTGCTCAATAAAAAAATAGTGTATGCCATAGTTTCCACATGGACTCTAACCATGACCAATGACATGAAAAACCATCGTTGTATTTCAACTATAAAAACTTTTAATGACCAACATCCGAAAAACCCACCCATTAATAAAAATTATAAACAGCTCATTTATTGATCTTCCAGCACCATCCAACATCTCTTCTTGATGGAATTTTGGTTCCCTATTAGGAGCTTGCCTAGCCATTCAAATTATCACAGGCCTATTCCTAGCAATGCACTATACAGCAGATACAGCAACTGCATTCTCCTCTGTAACACATATCTGTCGAGACGTAAATCAAGGCTGAATTATTCGCTACCTGCACGCCAATGGAGCATCTATATTTTTCCTATGCCTTTTCCTTCACGTAGGGCGAGGCATGTACTATGGATCTTTTTCACTATCTGAAACCTGAAACATCGGTATTATCTTACTATTTACAGTAATAGCAACTGCTTTTATAGGGTATGTTCTTCCATGAGGACAAATATCGTTCTGAGGTGCAACAGTAATTACTAACCTACTATCAGCAATCCCCTACATTGGTACTGATCTAGTAGAATGAATCTGAGGTGGCTTCTCTGTCGACAAGGCCACACTTACCCGATTCTTCGCATTCCACTTCATTCTACCATTCATCATTTCAGCCCTAGTATTAGTTCACCTTCTCTTTCTCCACGAAACTGGATCCAACAACCCATTAGGCACCTCATCAGAATCAGATAAAATTCCCTTCCACCCTTATTATACTATCAAAGACTTACTAGGGTTAATGTTTCTTCTATTAACTCTCACAATCTTAGTGCTTTTCTCCCCTGACCTGCTGGGTGACCCTGACAACTATATACCAGCCAACCCACTTAGTACCCCTCCCCATATCAAACCAGAATGGTATTTCCTTTTCGCCTACGCTATTCTACGATCCATTCCCAATAAACTAGGAGGAGTTTTAGCCCTAATCATATCAATTTTAATCCTCGCAATCATCCCAATTCTACAAACCGCCAAACAACGGAGCATAATATTCCGACCACTCAGCCAGATTATATTCTGAATTCTAACAGCAGACCTATTCACCCTTACATGAATCGGCGGCCAACCCGTTGAACACCCCTTCGTAACCATTGGACAAGTAGCCTCCATCCTATACTTTTCTCTAATCCTTATTATTATACCAACCGTAAGCCTTATCGAAAACAAGATACTTAAATGAAGAGCCCTTGTAGTATATCTAATACTTTGGTCTTGTAAACCAATAATGGAGATCAATCTCCCCGGGGTAACCTCAAGGAAGAAACTATAAGTTTCACCTTCAACACCCAAAGCTGAAATTCTAATTAAACTATTCCCTGAATAAAAACAGATACATACCTTTCCTCTAAAAATAGCCCCACGGCTATGTACTTCGTGCATTACGTGCTTTACCTCATTAATAATTCACCTATACATACTAATATAATAGTACATAGTACATATATATGTATATCGTACATACACTTCTTGCCCACATGGATATCAAGCAAGTACATATAAATTTATAACCGTACATAAAACATATAATGAAAACTCACATCAACATACCCTCCACATGGATATCCTAGACCAAATATCTACCTACTAGCGTACATAAAACATATCTGTATTAATCGTACATAGTACATTCATAATATTAATCGTACATTAGCGCATTAAGTCCCGAAGAGTCCCAGTCACCATGACTATCCCCTTCCGACGGTTAGTAGCTTAATCTACCATCCTCCGTGAAACCAGCAACCCGCCCACTGGTGCCCCTCTTCTCGCTCCGGGCCCATAAAACGTGGGGGTGACTAACCTGAAACTATACCTGGCATCTGGTTCTTACTTCAGGGCCATACCAATACACCCGCCCATTCGTTCCCCTTAAATAAGACATCTCGATGGATTAGTTACCAATTAACCCGTGACACTGGCATAACTGATCTGTCAGGCCTCTGGTATTTTTTAATTTTCGGGGATGCTTGGACTCAACATGGCCTACGCCGGCCTGCGCCCGGTCCATTGATTGTAGCTGGACTTAACGTGTACCTCCTCCACCCGCATAATTATCACCTAGACTAGAACTCCATGTTCGTAAGACATAATCTTCACTACTTGTACATAGATAATAATCCATGTAGACTAATTAATCCATGCTCGAAGGACATGATCAATTTTAGAACGCTTATATGTACGTGTACACATATACATACAGGCATGTGCCTATGTACGTGTACGTGTACGTGTACGTGTACGTGTACGTGTTACGTGTACGTGTACGTGTACGGTTACGTGTACGGTTACGTGTACGGTTACGTGTACGTGTACGTGTACGTGTACGTGTACGTGTACGTGTACGTGTACGTGTACGTGTACGTGTACGTGTACGTGTACGTGTACGTGTACGTGTACGTGTACGTGTACGTGTACGTGTACGTGTACGTGTACGTGTACGTGTACGTGTACGTGTACGTGTACGCGTGTACGTCACCCTAAACGTTCCTTACGCAAACCCCCCTTACCCCCCATTTTAAAATTTCACAGCTTCAGTACTATTTGTTCTCGCCAAACCCCAAAAACAAGAACATACCACGCTATTACTCATTTAAAACTAAAATGAATACTTAATTACTAAAATAATATAACCAATCAACAAAAATTACTTCATACAAAATACCAATTATCTTGCCTAATACTAATATAATACCTATAAACCCACCTATCCGTAAGGCTATTAATGCT